GAAAAAGAGTCAGAAGAAAGGGTCCGACCCTCTTAGTTCTCGAACCGAGAGATCCCTGAATCGGGATCCTAATGCATATAGATACAAATGGACCAATAATTTCCAGGAACATTTGGAACATTTCATTTCTGAGTCGAAGAGCCGTTTTCGATTTCAAGTAGTGTTCGATCGATATCATCATCATCGAGATCGATTACGTATTCATCGATCTCGATATCGATTACGTATTCATGTGAATCGATTACGTATTCATCTGAATCGATTACGTATTCATCTGAATCGATTACGTAGTCATCTGAATCGAGATCGATTACGTATTCATCTGAATCGATTACGTAGTCATCTGAATCGAGATCGATTACGTATTCATCTGAATCGATTACGTATTCATCTGAATCGATTACGTAGTCATCTGAATCGAGATCGATTACGTATTCATCTGAATCGATTACGTAGTCATCTGAATCGATTACGTAGTCATCTGAATCGATTACGTATTCATCTGAATCGATTACGTATTCATCTGAATCGATTACGTAGTCATCTGAATCGAGATCGATTACGTATTCATCTGAATCGATTACGTATGGATCCGACTCAATATTGGATTGATTGGGCCGAGTTTATGGCCAAACTGTCGAAGTCACATCCCTTTTTGACGAAGTCACCTCGTTTCCTTTTGTCGAATTCACTTCCCTTTTGGTCGAAGTCACTTCTCTTCTTTTTGTCGAAGTCACTTCCTTTTTTATTTTTGAGTATCGGAAGTACCCCCATTCCTGGGTCTGAGATCCCCATCTATATCTCTGAATTGAAAGGGCCGAATGATCAACTCTGCAATCAGTTGTTAGAATCAATAGGTGTTCAAATCGTTCGTTTTAATAAAAGGAAACCCTTCTTATTGGATGATCATGATCCTTCCCAAAAATCGAAATTCTCGATCAATGGAGGCACAATATCACCATTTTTGTTCAATAAGACAAAATGGATGATTGACTCATTCCATACTAGAAAGAATTGCAGGAAAGACTTTGATAACACGGATTCCTATTTCTCAATGATATCCCACGACCAAGACAATTGGCTGAATCCCGTGAAACCATTTCATAGAAGTTCATTGATATCTTCTTTTTCTAAAGCAAATCGACTTCGATTCTTGAATAATCCACATCACTTCTGGTTCTATTGTAACAAAAGATTCCCTTTTTCTGTGGAAAAGGCCGGTCTCAAGAATTCTGATCTTACGTATGGACAATTCCTCAATATCTTGTTCATTCGCAACAAAAGATTTTCTTTGTGCGTCGGTAAAAAAAACCATGTTTTTTTGGAGCGAGCTACGATTTCACCAATCGAGTCACAGGTATCTAAGATATTCATACCTAACGATTTTCCACAAAGTGGTGATGAAACATATAACTTGTACAAATCTTTCTATTTTCCAATTCGATCCGATCCATTCGTTCGTAGAGCTATTTATTCGATCGCAGACATTTCTGGAACACCTCTAACAGAGGGACAAATAGTCCATTTTGAAAGAACGGATTGTCCACCTCTTTCAGATATGAATCTATCTGATTCAGAAGGGAAGCAGTATCTCAATTTCAATTCAAACATGGGTTTGATTCACACTTCATGTGCTGAGAAATCCAAAAAGAGGAAAAAACGGAGTCTAAAATGGGCTGAGAAACGGCAGATGCATAGAACCCTTCAACGAGAGCGTGCTTTTTCAAATCTCTCAAAAAGGAATCTGTTCCAACGATATATGCCGTGGTTCTTTACTTCGACAGGGTTCAAATATCTAACATTCGCCCTTTTAGATACTTTTTCATTGCTAAGTAGCAGTTACATATCCCTTTTTCAGGATATTCTGGAGACATCATGGTGGATTCTTCAGACAAACTTGTGGCCGATTCTTTCAAAATGGAATCTCAGTGAGATTTCGAGTCCGTGTTTACAGAATCTTCTTCTGTCCGCAGAAATGATTCATCGAAATAATGAGTCACCCCTATGGCTGAGATCATCAAATGCTCGGGAGTACCTCATCCTTTTCCTTCTTCTTGTTGCTGGATATCTCGTTCGTACACATCTTCTCTTTGTTTCCCGAGCCTCTAGTGAGTTACAGACAGATTTCAAAAAGATCAAATCTTTGATGATTCCATCATACATGATTGAGTTGCGAAAACTTCTGGATAGGTATCCTACATCTGAGCGGAATTCTTTCTGGTTAAAGAATCTCTTTCTAGTTGCTCTGGAACAATTAGTCTATTTTCTAGAAGCAATATGGGGTTCTGCTTTTAACATGCTATTGGGTGGCGGTCCCGCTTATGGATTCAAATCAATACGTTCTAAGAAGAAATTTTGGAATATAAATCTCATCGGTATCATCGATTTTCTAAGGATCATACCAAATCCCATCAATCGAATCACTTTTTCGAGAAATACGAGACATCTAAGTCGTACAAGTAAAGAGATCTATTCATTGATAAGAAAAAACGTGAACGTTGAGTGGATTGATGATCAAATAGAATCCTGGGTCGCGAACAGTGATTTGATTGAGGATGAAGAAAGAGAATTCTTGGTTCAGTTCTCCACCTTAACCTTAACGACAGAAAAAAGGATGGATCAAATGCTATTGAGTCTGACTCATAGTGATGGTTTATCAAAGAATGACTCTAGTTATCAAATGGTTGAACAACTGGGATCAATTTACTTACGATACTTAGTTGACATTCATCAAAAGGATCTAATGAATTATGAGTTCAATAGATCCTGTTTAGCAGAAAGACGGATATTCCTTGCTCATTTTCAGACAATCACTGATTCACAACCCTGGGGCTCGTGTGGGGCTACTCGTTTTCATTTCCCATCTCATGGAAAACCCTTTTCGCTCCGCTTAGCCCTATCCCCCTCTAGGGGTATTTTAGTGATAGGTTCGATAGGAACTGGACGATCCTATTTGGTCAAATCCCTCGCGACAAACTCCTATGTTCCTTTCATTACGGTAGTTCCGAACAAGTTCCTGGATGACAGTCCTTATCCTATGGATGAGATCGATCCTTATGATAGTGACGCTGAGTATGCCGATCTTGATAGTTATTGTTATTATAGTGATGATAGTGACGCTTTTGATATTCATGAGAGTGACGATAGTTATATTGATGAGAGTGACGCTAGCGATAGCGATAGCGATAGCGATGATGACCTTGATATAGATGATATAGAGCTGCTAAACGGGCTAACTACGGATATGGATAGACTAGACCGATTTAGTATCCCCCTTACATTCGAATTAGCAAAAGCAATGTCTCCTTGCATACTATGGATTCCAAACATTCATGATCTGTCTGTGCACGTGTCGAATGACTTATCCCTCGGTCTATTAGTGAACTCTCTCTCCAGGGATTGTGAAAGAAGCTCCACTAGCAATATCCTTGTTATAGCTTCGACTCATATTCCCCAAAAAGTGGATCCCGCTCTAATAGCTCCGAATAAATTAAATACATGCATTAAGCTACGAAGGCTTCTTATTCCACAACAACGAAAGCACTTTTTCACTCTTTCATATACTAGGGGATTTCACTTGGAAAATAAAATGTCCCATCCTAATGGATTCGGGTCCATAACCATGGGTTCCAGTGTACGAGATCTTGTAGCACTTACCAATGAGGCCCTATCCATTAGTATTGCACAGAAGAAATCCATTATAGACACTCATACAATTCGATCCGCTCTTCATAGACAAACTTGGGATTTGCGAGCCAAGGTAAGACCGGTTCAGGATCATGGGATCCTTTTCTATCAGATAGGAAGGGCTGTTGCACAAAATGTACTTCTAAGTACTGGCCCCATAGATCCTATATCTATCTATATGAAGAAGAGATTCCCTAAGGAAGGGGGTTCTTATTTGTACAACTGGTACTTCGAGCTTGCAACGAGCATGAAGAGATTAACGAGACTTCTTTATCTTTTGAGTTGTTCTGCCGGATCGGTCGCTCATGATCTTTGGTCTCTACCCGGACCCGATGAAAAAAATGGGATCACTTCTTATTTGGTTGAGACTGATTCTGCTCTAGTTCGTGGCCTATTAGAAGTATTCGAAGGAGAAGGCGCTCTGGTGGGATCCTCGCGGACAGAAAAAGATGGCAGTCAGTTTGATAATGATCGAGTGACATTGCTTCTTCGGTCCGAACGAAGGAATCCCTTAGATATGCTGCAAAATGGATTTTGTTCTAGCGTTGATCAGAAATTTCTCTATGAAAAAGACGAATCGGAGTTTGAATTGGAAGAAGGGGTTGCATTTGCAGAAGGAGACCTCGACCTGCAACAGATAGAGAAGGATTTCTTCAATCACATAGTTTGGGCTCCTAGAATATGGTACCCCGATCTATTTGGTTGTATCGAAAGGCCGAATGAATTGGGATTTCCCTATTGGGCCAGGTCATTTCGGGGCACGCGGATCATTTCTCATCAAGAGAATGATTCGGAAGAGAATGATTCGGAAGAGAATGATTCGGAGTTCTTGCAGAGTGGAACCATGCAGTACCAGACACGAGATCGATTTTACAAAGAACAAGGCTTTTTTCAAATAAGCAAATTTCTTTGGGACCCTGCGAATCCATTCTTTTTCGATGCGCCTGTGTTTTCACGTCGAGAATTCTTTGCAGATCAAGAGATGTCAACGGGGCTTCTTACTTCCCTAACAAGTCCTCCTACATCGATGTCTAAAAGCTGGTTCATCAAGAATACGCAAGAAGAAAATCACTTCGAATTGTTGATTCATCGCCAGAGAAGGCAGAGATGGCTTAGAACCAATAGTTCATTATCTAATGGGTCTTTCCGTTCTAAGACTCTATCCGAGAGTTATCAGTATTTATCAAATCTGTTCCTATCTAACGGAACGCTATTGGATCAAATGACAAAGACATTGTTGAGAAAGAGATGGCTTTTCCCGGATGAGATGAACCATTTGATTCATTTAACAGGAGAAAGATTTCCCATTCCTT